AATCTGTTAAAAGCAAAAGAGATACTCAATCTATCTCTTCGTTAAGAAAAAGGGATACTCAAACTGTTAAAAGCAAAAGGGATACTCAATCTGTTAAAAGCAAAAGAGATACTCAATCTATCTCTTCGTTAAGAAAATGAATATAGATAATTATCGGTCATTAGTGAGAGGGGGAGGTACGCCATATGATAAAACAAAAAAAGAAGAAGCAATATAGAGAAGTATCGGCTTTAGGTAAACATATTCCTATGTCTACTCACAAAGCGAGAAGAGTGATTGATCAGATTCGTGGACGTTCCTACGAAGAAACACTGATGATACTAGACCTCATGCCTTATCGAGCATGTTATCCAATTTTAAAATTAATTTATTCCGCAGCAGCAAACGGTATTCACAATATGAATTTCGACGAAACAAGTTTAATCATTAGTAAAGCCGAAGTCAATGAGGGGACTACTGCGAAAAAATTCAAACCTCGAGCTAAGGGACAGAGTTATCCGATAAAAAGATCCACTTGTCATATCACTATCGTATTGAGGGATATATCATTATCATTAAACGAAAAATATGAAGAATATATCAGCAAACCTATGTATAGTAGGGGGGTATTATGGGACAAAAAATAAATCCATTAGGTTTCCGACTTGGTACAACCCAAACCCATCACTCTATTTGGTTTGAAGAACGAAAAGATTATTCTGAAGGCCTACAAGAAGATCACAAAATACGAGAACACATTCAAAATTATATAGAAAAGGAGAGAATCTCCTCCGGTACGGATGTAATTTCACGAATACAGATTGACAAAAGAATCGATGTGGTTAAAGTCATAATCTATATGGGATTCTCAAACTTATTAACAGAGGATGAACCGCCCAAAACCAAAATCAAAGAATTACAGGTAAGTTTAAAAAAAGCCATTCACTTCATTCACAACCGAAAACTGAATATTGCTGTTAGAAAAATGAAAAAACCTTACGGAGACCCTACTATTCTTGGAGAATTTATAGCCGACCAATTAAAGAATAGAGTTTCATTTCGCAAAGCAATGAAAAAGGCTGTTGAATTAGTCGAAAAAGAATATAAAAAGGGAATTCAAGTACAAATTGCCGGATGTATTGGCGGAAAAGCACAAGAAATGGCACGCGTCGAATGGCTTAGAAAGGGTCGAGTCCCTCTCCAAACCGTTACCGCTAAAATCCATTTTGGTTCCACTCAAGTTCTAACTATCCATGGGGTATTGGGTATAAAAGTTTGGATCTTTTGAGACGGGAAATCCTACTATCCAATGCTAGAACAAAAAATGAAAAATTCTTTCGTTCGTTTTTTGTTCAACCAAAAAAAGGAACAATTATAGAGGGTTGCATAAGAAGTCGAAAAAGGATAGAAAGGATAGAATTGATATGTTGAGTCCAAAAAAAACCAAATTCCGTAAACAACATAGAGGAAGAATGAAAGGAAGATCTTCTGGAGGCAGTCGTATTTCTTTCGGTAAATATGCTCTTCAAGCACTTGAACCCGCTTGGGTCACCTCTCGACAAATAGAAGCAGGGCGGCGAGCAATGACACGAAATGTACGTCGCGGTGGAAAAATATGGGTGCGTATTTTTCCAGACAAACCCGTTACAGTAAAACCTACACAAACGCGTATGGGGTCGGGTAAAGGATCTCCCGAATATTGGGTAGCTGTGGTTAAACCGGGTAGAATACTTTATGAAATGGGCGGAGTAGCGGAAAATATAGCTAGAAAGGCTATTGAAATAGCTGCATCAAAAATGCCTATACGGACTCAATTCATTAGTTCGAAATAGGAATGTAGAACCAAAATAAGTAAGGAAGCCTTGAAGCCTTGGGGATAAAAAAAAAGAATTGCAGGTTTTTTGGACAAAAAAGATTTCTTTTTTTTTTACTTCGTGCTTTGCGTCGAAAGAGCAGGCTAAACAAAAAAAACAAAAAAAAAACAAAAAAACGATATGATTCAATCTCAGACCCTTTTGAATGTAGCGGACAACAGCGGTGCCCGGAAATTGATGTGTATTCGAATCGTAGGAGCTGGTAATCGACGATATGCTCATATTGGCGACGTTATTGTTGCTGTGATTAAGGAAGCAAGGCCAACTTCGGCTCTAAAACGATCAGAAGTGATCAAAGCTGTAATTATACGTACTTGTAAAGAACTCAAATGTAAGGATGGTATGATAATACGATATGATGACAATGCTGCAGTTGTCATTAATAAAGACAAGAATCCAGTAGGAACTCGCATTGTTGGTGCGATCACCGAAGAATTGAGAGATAAAAATTTCGGCAAAATAGTTTCATTAGCGAACGAAGTCTTATAAGAAGTCTTTTCAAAGCAAACTGTGATCTAGTATTTGAATGAAATCCATTTATCAGTATGGTAGATTGTGTCTCAGGTATATACCTTTAAGAATTCAGAAATCAAAATAAAGGAACATGTTGATTATATCCAAATTTCAAGGCAACAATTTAGTTTATCATGGGTAAGGACACTCTTTCTGACATATTAACCTCTATACGAAATGCCGATATGGCTAAAAAAGAGACCGTTCGAATAACATGTACTAACATCGCCCAAAACATTGTGAAAATACTGTTACGAGAGGGTTTTATCAAAAATACGAGGACACATCGGGAAAGCGACAAATCCTTTTTGATTTTAACCCTACGCCATAGAAGGAATAGGAAGGGTCCGTATAGAACTTTTTTAAATTTAAAACGGGTCAGTCGACCCGGTCTACGAATCTATTCTAACTATCAAAAAATTCCTAGGATTTTGGGCGGAATGGGGATTGCAATTCTTTCTACTTCTAAGGGTATTATGACAGACCGAGAGGCTCGACTAAAAAGAATGGGTGGAGAAATCTTGTTATATGTATGGGAATCGTAATCTTTATGCCACCAGAACTCGTCCTACAATAAAAGACACCAAAGGCAGAATCATGATCAGAGCTTATTATAAGAATCAGCAAATTCGAAATCTAAAAATGTCTATTATTAAAGCATCCTGAAAAAATTCGGTCGACAGGATTGGTATTGGCGCTCTCAATCAGAGCTTATTATAAGAATCAGCAAGTTCGCAATCTAAAAATGCATATTCAGAAAGGATAGTGTAAAAATAGGGTAGTGGATGGATTTGGTAGACAACAAATCGAAGATTGGGTAACTTGACAATTCAAATGGAATATGAAAATGTAACAGGATTCCATTCGCGACTCCAAAGAACCCTAGTTTCTTCCAAGCAAATAGATTCAAGGTTAAGCAATAAAAAATATGAAATTAAGGGCCTCCGTTCGTAAAATTTGTACCAAGTGTCGGCTGATCCGTAGGAAAGGGCGAATTAGAGTCATTTGTTCCAATCCAAGACATAAACAAAGACAGCGATAACCTTTTCTAAAAAAAAAAGAATTTGATAAAGTAAAAGCTAAAGTCAAAAAATAGAATAAGGAGAAAAAAAATCTATTTGAACATGAAATGGATATATCCATATCTCTCTCACTTTTCTTTATAAAAATGATAACATATGGCAAAAACTTTACGAAGATATAGTTCTATTAGAATTAGAAATAGACGCATTCGTTCGCGTAAGAGTGTACGGAAAATACCGAAAGGAATTATTCACGTTCAAGCAAGTTTTAACAACACGATTGTTACTGTTACAGACGTAGGGGGTCGCGTGGTTACTTCAGCCTCTGCTGGCGCTTGTGGATTCAAGGGTAGAAGAAGGGGGACGCCGTTTGCGGCCCAAACTACAACCGAAAATGCTATTCGCACAGTAGTAGATCAAGGTATGCACCGAGCTGTTGTCTTGGTAAAAGGTGTTGGTCGTGGAAGGGATGCAGCATTACGAGCTATTTTTAGAAGTGGTGTTCGATTACATTTTTTACGAGACCGAACCCCTTTACCACACAACGGGTGTAGGCCTCCTAAAAAACGACGTACGTAGAAAAAAAAAATCGAACACCAAAAAGTAGAAAACTATTCATCAACAAAACAACGAGAACAGAGATAACAGATTGCCGAAATGGCAATTTTTGGAAAGAAAATAGGCTCAACCGAGCGAACTACAAAGAACTACAAAGTCAATTGAATCTTCAAAAAACCATCTAGGGGGGACTCCACATGGAAAAAAACTACAACGAGAACAGAGATAACAGATTGCCGCAATGGCAATTTTTGGAATACAGAGAAATTGAAAAAGATTTTGTGTATGGAAAGTTTTCGATTGCTCCCCTTAAAAAAGGGGAGGCACAATTCTTTTTTAGTACATTGAGAAAATCATTATATAATGCAATAGAATGCGCATCTTTTACACATGCTAAATTCATCGATTCAACTCACGAGTTGAGGAACATCGTTGGGGTTCAGGAGTCCATAAGCGAAATTTTATTTCATTTCAATCAAATCAAATTAAAATCAAATTTGGATGGTTTGCAGGGACCTCTTTATGCTATTATAGACCTACAGGGACCTAGAAACGTAACCGCTCTGGACATACAGTTACCACCTGGTATCTCAATCCTTGATACGAGCCAGAAAATAGCCACCGTAACGGAACCCGTTCGATTTTTTGTTGAATTGATGATTGAAACGAATTCATCAGATTCTCTACAAACACGGCGGGAAATGGAGTTTCCCCCTGAGGATGGATACGCAATAGATGCCGTCTTCACACCCATTCGAAACGTTAGTTCAAGTATTCATCTCTATGATTTTGAAAATGAAAATGGAACTGATCAAAGAGAAATGCTTGTTCTGGAAATATTTACAGATGGTAGGGTAGGTCCTTATGAGGCACTTGTCAAAGCTTCGAAGAAAGTTCTTTCTCTTTTTCTTTGCTTTTTGTCTGTAGAACAAGATTATGAAACTAACCAAAAAATCAACAAGATTAATCCAGTAATCTTCAGTTCAGACATCCCATTAGACTCTAGCGAGGGCGAGGATTTTTAAGACATCCCATTAGACTCTAGCGAGGGCGA